AATAAAATAAATAATTAAATTAAACAAATTCTCTTTAAGTATAAAAAATAATTCAATTTATTTGGAACATAATATACACCGCATAAACTGGTAGAAATCACATAAAAAATTCTTTAAAAAAAAATAAAAATTAAAATATAATAATTTTGTTATATTAAAATTAAAAATATAATTTAAATTTACTAATATATAGTATTAAAACTGAAATTTAAATTAATATAAAGCAATAGAAGAACTAATATGTCCTAATTGACTAAAATTGAAATATTTGTTAAATAAGTCACAATTATAAGAATTATAGTATTCTTCACTAGAAAATCTTAAAGTAAATATTAATAGAAACATAGAAACAGCAATTAAGATTATAGAGTAAAGAGAAGAAAAAGAAAATACATAAAAATTTAAGTCATAAATGAAGTAATGTCTTGGCAAACCCCATAAACCTAAAAAATGAAAAGGAAAAAATAACAAATTTGAACCAATAAAAAAAGAAAAGAAAATTAAAGACTGATAAAAGAAACTACCACTTAAATTAAAAGACTTATTAAAAATATAATAAGTAGAAAGAATTACACCAATAACAGCACCTAAAGACAAAACGTAATGAAAATGGGCAATTACATAATAGGAATCATGAAAAAATAAGTTTAAATGACAATTAGAAAGGACAATACCAGATAAACCCCCAAATGTAAATAAAAAAATAAAACCTAAAGTTCAATTAAATAAAGGATTATATATATAAGTTTCAGATATAAAAGTGAAAATTCAAGAAAATATTTTTATACCGGTTGGAATAGCTATAATTAAAGTAGCAGAAGCAAAATAAAACCTTGTATCTAAATCCATCCCAGATGTAAACATATGATGTGCCCAAACGACACACCCTAAGACACCAATAGCTATTATAGCAACGGAGAGGCCAGGATAAGAAAAAGGAGTACTTCTATTAATTATATAAGAAATTACATGAGATATTATAGCGAAAGCAGGGAGGATTAAAACATAAACTTCGGGATGTCCAAAAAATCAAAATAAATGTTGATACAATAAGGCGTCACCTCCTAAGAAGTTAGAAAAAAAAGAGGTAGAAAAGTTTCTATCAAATAACAACATAGTTATAGCAGCCGCTAGAACAGGTAAAGAAATAATTAGTAAGAAAGCTACAACAAGTTGAGCTACAATAAAAAGAGGATATTGAAAAAATGAAAATTTATATGACAATGGAAGAAAAAAAATAGTTGAAACAAAATTAATAGAAGACAAGATACTACTAGCACCAGCTAAATGTAAAGAAAAGATAATAAAATCAGTAGAAATAGAAGGAGCAGCAGGAAATGAACTATAAGGAGGATACAAAGTTCAACCTGAAGCTGCTCCAAAAGACATCATAGAAGATAATATAGAAAATATAAAAGAAAAAAATAACATTCAAAAAGAGAGATTGTTAATACGAGGTAGACACATGTCAGCAACATGGAAACATAAAGGAATTAAGAGGTTTGATAAACCCCCTATACTAAAAGGCATGACAAAAAAAAAAATCATATAAATAGCGTGGAGAGTCACATAATGTAAATAGATTGACCCTGTGGATAAAAAAGCAAAAGGCCAAACTAAAGATAATCTAATAACAAAAGAATAAAAAAAAGCACAAAAACCCATACTAATGGAAAAAAAAAAATATAAGGAAGAAATATCATAGTGGTAAACAGAGCCTAACCAATTAGTTAAAATAAAATAAATTTAAAAATAAAAATTAATAAGCAAAAATATAAAAAGGCATTTGAGAGTGATTGACTCCGCATATTTGTGCACAATAAACAGTATAAGACCCGGCTAAAGGAAAGTTTAAGTCTAAAAAACTAACTAGACCTGGAACACAATCAGCGTGGGTAAATAAAGCAGGTAAAGAAAATGCATGAATAACATCTGAGGCAGAAAATATAAAATTAAAATTTACGCCTAACGGTAAGAATAGCATTGTTAAAGAATTTAAAGTGAATAAAAAATTTGTTTCTCCTAAAAAACTAGATTCAAAATCTCAAAACCATTGGTTGGCTAAAAAAAAAATATTAGACAGAGAAAAAGAAAAGAAATTAGAAAAATAAAATAAAGGGAACATTAAAAAAAAAACAAGTAAAATAGGAAAAAATGTTCAAAAAAACTCTAAATAAAAATGGGTAAAGAAAATAGAATTATTAAATTGAGTAAGTAGTAAATAAAATAAAACAAATATAACAAAAACACTAATACCCAAACAAATTAACATAATATATTGATGAGAAAAAAAAGAAAGATTTAAAACTGAAAAATAGTTAATTGTAAGACAGTGTTATAAATTAGTGAATTTAACTAATTAATATAAACAAGAATAATCAATTCAAAATAAATAAAAAATTGTATCAAAAGAGTTTAATTAGATGTAAAAAAAAGTATCTAACTAACAAACCTCTTACATAAATAAATATGAATAAACTTAAAATTAAACTTGAGTTCAAATAGCTAAAAAATATAATAAAAACATACAAAAGCATGTACTCACCAAAAAAAATGAGTAGAAACAAACTTAAAGCTAATTCAGTATTAAAACCAGAAACTAATTCGGATTCACCTTCTATGAGATCAAAGGGTACTCTAGAAGAATCAGACATAAAGCATAACACTAAAATAGAAATTACAAGAATTAAAATCCATAAGTTGTAAACATGAAAATAAAGAAAAAAAGAGTAAGATTCATATAAAATTATTATTAAAGAAAAATTTAAACTTAACTCGTAAGATAACAATAAAAAAACAGATCTTAAATTTCCAATATAAGAAAATATAGAATTAGAAAAGTAAATAAATATAGAAAAAAAAAAAGGAATAAAACACAATATAATCAACAAAATAAGTTGAAAATAAAAATATCCATTAGAACTAAAATTAAAAGAAATTGTAAAAAGAGAAATAACAGATAGAATGGTGAAAATTAAACAAAAAATGTATAACAAAACAAAATTATAAGAAAATATGTAAACTTGATATTTTGAAATGATTTTTAGAAAATCAGCTATAAAAATAAAAAAAGAATTTAATGCATATATGAATAGACCAAGTCTAAGTTGCAACACTCCAAGCAACCTTCTTTCAAAATAAATTATAAAGGGAACTCCGATAATTAAAAGAATGTAATACACTAAACTAATTAAATAAAATATAAGCATGTTAAATATAAAATAAATATAAAGTAAAATATGTAAAAAAGAAATTGAAAAATTATTATCAAAAAACTAAAAGGATAAACAGGAGGGTTGGCACCTATAAAAGTAAATAATAATAAAAAAGAAATCATAAAACCATGAAAAAAATAAAAGTAAATTGAAGATTTAAAAAAATATCTTAGAAAAGGAGCAAAAATCATAAAAAACAAAACAAATATCAAAAGAACGATACCAAATCATTTGATATCTACTGATCTTAAACAAGCATAAGGAAATAACAAAAACCAATCGGGGTAAATATGAAGAGGAGTAACTAAAGTCATAAAAGAAATGAAATTTTCAGTTTCAAAAATGCTCATTGAGTAAAAGAATAAAATTACAAAATAAAAAACAATAAATAAAAATAAAATAAAAGTATCAACATATACAAAATAAGGAAAAAAGGTGGTTAAATCAAAAAAGTTGTTAAAAGAAGTGAATGAAGATAAAGAAATATGCAAAAGAATTAAATGTAATGAGACAAAAATTAAAAGAATAAAAGGAGTTATAAAATGAAGTAAAAATAATAAGGAAAGAGTACGAGAGGATATAGAGAAACTACCAAACAAGTAAGTTATTATTAATAAACCATAAGGTAGGACTGATAATAAAGAAAAAATCACGATGGCTGCTCAAAAAGACATTTGACCCATAGGAAGGCAATAGCCAAAAAAAGCCACAGCACAAGCTAAAAAAAAAATCACTAACCCAAGTATTACAACAAAAAAATTTTTAGATTGTGTATAAAATCAAGATTTAAAAATATGAAAAAATATAAATAAAAAAAATAAATTAGCTGAGTTGTTATGAACGAATCTAAGTAAAAAATAAAAAAAACTATTAAAAGAATGTAAGACTAAATTAAAAAAACTTAACTCTAAACTGTTAGAATAAAATATAACACTTAATAATCCAGAAATAATAAGAAAGACAAACAATACCAAAAGAAGAATACCATAGTTAAAAGAATAATTAATATTTAAAGGAAGAGAAGAAAAAATTTTATTAGATTAGAATAATTGAATAAAGAAAAATAAACATATAAAACAAATAAAAATAAATAAAAATAAAAAAACGAAAAATACAATAAAAAAAGAAGACAAAAAAACTAAAAACAAGGGTAAAGTGTAAGTAAGCTTAATAAAACTAATAAAAAATAAAATTTTTTAATATATTGATATTAAATAAAAGATATAAAACAAAGAATAATAAAAAAATTAAAAAACTAAAATTTTTTAATAAAATTAAAAGAAAAAAAAAAAGAAAAAAAAAAGGGGAAAAAGGAGGTAAGTGTAAAAAGCTTAGCAAGCTTAAAAAATTAAAATAAAATACCATTAAAAACATGTTTAAAATATAAAAAACTAACCAAAAATTTAATAAACTAACTTTTAAAACTCATAAAAAAAAAAAAAAAAAATAAATACTATAAGAAAAAAAAAAAATGAAATTTAAATTTAAATTGAATAATAAAAAAAAGTATAAGATAAAATAAAAATAAACAATAAAATTAAATTTTAAATTCATAAAATAGATGAATAAAAAAAATTTATGGAATAAAGAGAACAAAAAAATTGAGTATAAAGAATTATATATATAAAAAGGCAATAAGATAAAAAAAAATAAAAAAATATTAAAAAAAGAAAATAAAAACACATATATACTAAGAATATTTGTTAAGTAAAATTTTATTAAGAATAAACAAAAAATCAAATCTAAAAATAACAAATAAAAAAAAATATAATAAAAGTGACTAATAAAATTTAAAATTAAAATTAAAGAACAAAACTCGAAAAATATAAAAAAAAAAATTTTAAAATAAAAGAAAAATGTAAATATAATAAAAATAAATAAAAGAAATAAAATTACTATTTAAAAAAAATTAATAAAAATAAAAACTATATCTTAAGTAAAACAAAATAAAAAAAAATTTAAATTTAAAAAAAAAATAATTTATGAAAATAAAATATTTTATTAAAAAAATTTAAAGCTATACGAAAAAAAAAAAATTGAAGATTGAAAATGATCACCATAATTAAATCTAAAACATTAGAAAAAAAACTTTCGTGATAAAAAAAAATAATAAATAAAAAACAAATAAAATATACAAAAAAAAAAACTAAAAAATCCCATTTGAATAACACCTAAATTTAAAAGAGAATTAATAACAATAAAAAAATTCAAAAATATGAAAATAAACATTAAATAATCAATAGTATTATGAATTAAATTAAACTTAAATTTAACAAAATTTAAAACCTTAAAACCATATAAACAAGAAAATAAAAACAAAGAAAAAAAAATAAAAATAAATATAAATCCTGAATTAAAAAAAGAAAAAGAAAAATATTCTTTTATTAAACCACAATAAAAATAAAACAAACCTATAAGAGCAAAAATATTAATTAAAATGAAAAAAGAAAAAAAGTAATTTATTTGAATTTTTCTAAGATCTTGAAAATTAAAATTTATAACTATTAAAGCCCCTGCTAAAAAAAAAAAATAAGATTTAAAAATAGCATGAAAAGTAAACAATAGTAAAGCACATAGCAAGCCCTGGCAAGATAAGAAAAAAAAGATGTAACCTAATTGACTTCCGGTAGAAGAGGCTATAATTTTTTTTAAGTCTAAAAAAAATAAAGCACATAAAGAAAAAAATATTACCGCAAAACTTGAAAATAAAAGTAAAATAAAAGAAAATGAAAAGTAATTAAACATAAAAAGAAAATAAATACCAGCACAAATCATAGAAGCAGCATGTAAGAAAGCTGATACAGGAGTGGGTCCTTCCATAGCATAAAACAACCAAGAATGAAAAGGAAAAACAGCAGATTTCATTAAAATGGAAAAAAACATTAAAACGAAAAAAAATATTAAAAAGTAAAAAAACATTAATGAAATGTTATTAAAAAATAATACGTAGAAAATAAAAAAAAATAACAGACATAAATCTCCTAACAAATTTCAAATTAAGGCAGTAAATGAAGCAAATCTAGTTTTATAGCGATAAAAGAATGAAGAGATTAAGAAGAAAGAACAAATCCCCATACATTCCCAAGATAGAAAAAAAAATACAATATGAAAAGAAGATAAATAACATAAAATAGAAAAAAAGAAAAATAAAAATAACAATAAGAATCAGAAAAAAAAGTAACTGGAACTTATATAAAATATTGAATAAAAGATAATTAGAAAACAAATAATTATAACAACTTTATAAAATAGTAAATTTAAATTAAATAAAGAAAAAATTATAAAATTAAAAAAATTTAAAACGTAAGAAGGATAAATTATTACGTAAGTAAATAAAGAAAAAAATATTAAGGTTAATAAAAAAAAAAATAAAAATTCATTAAAATTTTTATAAAAAAAAAATGAAAATATAATAAAGAGAAAAATCAAAAAAAAAACTAATAGGATTATAAAATAACAAGAAATAAAAATACAACAAGAGAAATAGAGCTAAAAAAAAAAATAATGTAAAAAAAAAAATACATGTTAAAAATTATGTTATAAAGAAATAAAAAAAATATAAATAATTCAACATAAATTATAGAGAAGAATATTGAAAAAAAAATAAAAAAAACTATCAAAAATATTATTGTAATTAAATTAAAATATAAATAAAATATATAAGAACATAGAATAAAAAAAAAAGTAAATAAAAATTATTAAAATAACTATAGTAAAAAGATTCTGCATTATTATAATAAAAAAATTTTAAATAATATATTAAAATTAAGAAGCTACCAAATAAAATCAAAAAAAATACATAAAAAAGTAAATATGAAAAAAAAGAGAAAAAAATATAAATTTCGACTATAAAAGTTAAAAACACAGGGAAAGAAAAATAAAATAAACTTAATATAAACATAAAAAATATTAAAAAGGTATTAAATTTTGAAAAAACTGTCACTTTGAAAGTTTTCATATTCAAAATATCGGCACTCAAACCAAATAAATAAAAAAATAAACCAGAACAAAAAGCGTGAATAATTTGAATTATTAAAAATAATAATATTAAAAAACTTACATTTAGATTTAAGAAATAAAAAAATAAATAAATTAAAGAAATAGAACAATGGAATATAGAAGAAAAAGCTATCAATCTCTTAAAATTAATATCAAAAATTAACATAAATAAAGAGCTTAAAATAGTAAAAAAACTAAAAAAAAAAATTAATAAATTATTAAGGAAATTAAAATAAAATAAAAAAAACATAGCGGAAAGTTTAAGATAGAACGAGGCTAACAAAACAGAAATAAAAGTTGGTGAATACACGTGAAGAAAAATTAATCAGTTTATAAAAGGAAACAATGGGGCCTTAAATAAAAAGGTTAAAATTAAAAATAAAAGAAAAATTCAGTTAAAGCTTAAAGAAAAATAAAAAAATATAAGATAATTAAAGAAAAACAAAACAGTTAGAAAATAACTTAGTAATAACAAAAAAAAAAATGACCTAAATAAAAAAAAATTTAAAAACAAAGTTAAGAAAAAACAAAAAAATAATAGGGGAAAAACAATAATTTCATAAAACACAAAAAAAACCAACATATTGCTATAAAAAAAAAGATAAAAAATAATAACTATTGAAATTAAATAAATATAAAATTTTTTTAAATCTAAATAAAGTAAAAAAAAAAAAATAAAAATTACTAATAATTGAAATTGAAAAATAAAAATAAAAATTTTTTATAAAAAGAAAAGTAAATATAAATCAAAAAAAAAAAATAAAGTTAAAATAAAAAATATAATCAAAAAAGAAAATAAAAGATTAAAATTAATAAAATTTAAGTAAAAGTTTAAAAAAATTAACCATATAAAATTTATTTCAATTTCTAAGATTACAAAAGATATAAAGATTAAAAAAAAAAAAATTAAAAAGGTAAAAGAATAAAAAAGAGAAGTGTAAAAACCACTATGAAAAGACAAAGAAGAAAATTCAGATAGTTTTAAAAATAAGTTATAATATAAAAAGAAAATAAAGATTATAATAAAAATAAATAATAAACAAATATATAAATAAATGAAAAAAGGAATAACCAAATTACATCAACAAAATGTCAATACAAAAGAGCACAATTTAAATAAAAAGTATAATTAAAACTTAAGTAAAGGCGCATAATGTGACATAATAACAAAAAACCCAATCCTAAAAAGACATGAAAACCATGAAATCCAGTACCAAAAAAAAAAATTGAACAAAAAGAAAAATCGGAAATCGAAAAAAAACAAAAAAAAAATTCAAAAACTTGGTTAATTAAAAAAAATAAACCACAAATTATGCAAAAATATAAACTATACTCACTTATATAATTTAAGTAATTCAAGTGGTGAACAACTGCGTAAGCAGAAGATAATAGTAATAAAAAAGTATTAAATAAAGCTAGACCAAAAGGATAGATTAAAGGCAAAGAAAGTAAAAAACAAGACTCATATGAAAAAATAATTCAAAATAAAGATCAAAAAACACCAAAAAAAAAAAAAACTTCGGAAATAACAAAATATATAAAAAACTGAGAGTTGAAATAAAACTGAAATAAGGAAAAATCAAATATTTCTTCTGAATAAAGATAAAAAAAATATAATACAAAAGAAGCAAATATTAAAAAGAAATAAAAATGGTAATGAAAATGATATTTAAACATTAAAGATATATAAAGAAAAAATAAAAAAAAAAATAAAGAGATATAAAAAGGAAAAATAGAATTCTTTAAATGACTTAAGTAAATTTAATATATAGAAATATAAAAAAATAAAAATAAAACATTGCCACCAACGTAAATTATTAATAAGATAAAAATTAATAAATTAAAATAATAAAAATTTATAAAAAAAAGAACGATATAACTCAAAATTATAATTTTAAAAAGAAAAAAAAAATCAAAATATAAAATTAAAAGTAATAAAAAGAAGTACAACATGAAAACAAAATAATTTTCCTTTCGTACAATATTTAAAAAATTAGATAGAAACCGAACTACAACAATACGTTCTAAACTCATATAAAGAAAAAATTTAATAAAAGAACAGTTTTAAAAATATCAAATACTATTATTTAATCATAATTTATACAACAACGAGGTAATAAACCTTTATAATTAAAGATTATCCCATTAGCCCTAAAGTAATAATAAAAATCCTTTGAATTCTAAAATCATTAAACTTTACTCACCCCATTAATTTAAACTTTTAGGGACTTATCATCTTAAGTAAAATAAAAATTTTATTTTTATAATTATAAAAATACATAACATTTTCTTATTTGGAGAGAAAACAATTAAAAACCAACACATACCTACAAATTTTAAATAAAACTTAATTAAAAAAGACCAAAATAAATAAAGCTTATTCTTATGTTTTTATAAAACAGATGTCATGTAAATTTAATAAATAAATATAAATAAATTAATTTAAATAAAACTAATTATAGTAAAAAAAAAAATAATACTAATTATTTTATAATTAATTTGAACATTAATATCAATTAAATATGAAAAAAATAAAAGATAAAGACTATATTAATTTATAATAATTATAACAAAAACCTTATGTAAAGAAAAAATAAATAAATGTTCGAAAAATATTAATAAAAAACATTAATATAAATAAAATAGAATTTTAACTATTTATAAAGCTGTACATATTCTTTTAAAATTAATTTTATAAAATTTATGTTAAACTAAATATTAAAAAAAATTAATTTTTACAACTTTTTTATAAAAATATATCATACAAAGATAAAAACAATGTTATTAAAGATTTAACTTAAAAATTAAAATAAATGAAAAAAAATAAATTAATAAACAAATTCAAAATATAAAAAATTTTTATTTTTTATTCCTTAATAGTACTTAGTAAAATTAAATACACATACGACTATAATAGAGTAAATAAAGATAAAATTAGATCTAAATAAATATAATAAATTATAAAAATAAAAGAAAATATTAATTTTAAATTTATAATTAAATTTTATAAATACAATTTTAAATATAAATAAAATTAAAATAATTAATTTATTAAAAAAAAAATAAACTAAATATTTATAGGAATTAAATAATATATAATTTAAATAAAATTTTCTATAAATAAAGTACAATAATTATTTTATAACCATAATAATTCTCGAAAATTATGTAATTAAAAGATATAATAATTAAGTAATATTAAATTTAAATTGGACTTAAAATAATTTAAACTCAAAAACGATATTAAGATAACAATAATTTTAAAATGAATTA